CTTATAAGATCAATAAACTAAGGTTTTGTCGTTCTAGACCATCGGATTCGACGGAAACAATGATAAATAAATACGAATACAGCAGAAAAAAAAAGGGGGGGGTCAAAAAAAACAAGTAGAGAAAAATTAGACAAAGTTATATACAAGTCGCTACCCCCCCTGGTATTTCTTTAATTGAATTTCATTTGATTAGACGGAAGTTCCTTAAAAACTTCCGCTTTCTTTAAAAGATTCTGAACAGTTCCTGTGGGTTGAGCACCTTTTTCAAGGAAATATAGAATAACAGGAACGTTTAAATAAGTTTGATTCTTCATTGGATCATAAAAGCCCACTTTTCTAAGATCTTTTCCTTCTCTTCGGGATCGAACATCAATTGCAACGATTCGATAGACGGCTCATTGGGATAGATGTAGATGAACAATACCCCCCCTAGAACCGTATAGGAAGTTTTCTCCTCGTACGGCTCAAGAAAAAATGATTTGATTCGAAGTTTTGTCTATGTATGCAATTCTAATAAATTAAATGACAAATGGGCCTATAAAATCAATTAGACTATGATTTCAGTCTTTTTTTCTTCCTGAAAATGAAAAAGAAACCATTCGTACTCATAACTCAAGTTAGATAACTCTCAAATAGCTCAAAGGAAAAATCTTTAGTCAATTTCATTTATTGAGTAGTCTTTACTCCCTTTTGTTTGTCTCGTTTAAACTATTTCAAATTCTATTTGGATTCTTTAGTCTGATCCAGTTATTGAGACTATCGAGACAATTAAAAAGGTGTTTCCTTGTTCTTAGATCCTTTATCCTTATTTTTAATCATTGGGTTTAGACATTACTTCGGTGCTTCTTAATCCTTTCAAAATGGCAGCAACATACCCTTTTTTGATTTCTTTCTATCAAAGAATCCTATGGACAGTTGATTCCTGCGTGATACACTTTGAATCGAAAAATTTGGATCAATTTCAACTAGTTTTGCTTTTGAATTGGAAACTTGCTCAAATTGGATCCTTTCGATTTCTATATATGTTCCATATATTTACGAAGTTGTTCCAATTGATTGGCATTAACCCTAGATCCTTGCCCCCGAGAAATGAATTAATACTTTCTATTCGAGCTCCATCGTGGACTATTTACAACCCAACAAAAAACGAAGGGTTCAGGTGTAACAGAACAAACAATGTCGAGCCAAGAGCACCCTCATTCCTAGACAAATCGAAAATGGTGGATGTAAAAATCCACAACGGATCGTGTCCTTCAAGTCGCACGTTGCTTTCTACCACATCGTTTCAAACGAAGTTTTACCATAACATTCCTCTAATTTGGAACCGGTATGGAATTGATTCAATTATGGAATCATGAATAGTCATTGGTTCAGCTGTCCATAGACATCGTAATCTAGACTTTTTCTTCTATATATGAATATATGATATGTGGAACGATTTTTCTGAAAAAGTCTTAGCAAGGCAGCATTTTTAACATATTTTTTAACATAAACATACATAAATAATATAATAATATATAAATAATATATATATAATAGAAAGAAATAGAGAAACGAATAACTTTTTGAATCTGCATCTTCAAGTGACTCAATAGGATAGATTAAACGATTTCCTACTTTTTCAAAGATTCCACGTACAAGGAATCATTAAAAATATTTATTAAAAAAAAATCTTTCTAATTGAAATTGAAAAAGTTTCCTATTTAGACATCATTATTAAATTTGATTTAATTGAAAATTTCTATTTTAAATAGATCAAAGAAAAGAAGAAAGAAATCCATTTTTTTTTCATGAGATGTATAAAAAAATGATGTAAGTTAAGATTTGAATCTTTATTCTTTTCATCTGATTACGAAAATCAAAATCGAAAAAAATAGGGAAGGGTTTTCGTATCTATCAGATAGACTGAACAGTTGTCACTGTTATAGATATTCTATAATATAGAATATCTATAATTTCAGTTTCAAAAATTGAAGGATTACAAATCTTTTTCACAAAAACCCAAAAATTATTGTCATTGAAATAGAACGATACATACACCATAACGATACATACACCATATAAGCTAAACATTTCCTCATTTTATATGATTATATTATATGATTGATATGTATTTGGTTTAACATGGGGTTGAGTAATATTTCAATAATCGACTCTTGTCATAAAGTGAATATGAATAAAAGGGATAGGATAAATCACCCCTGCCTCAATTGTTACATCGATTTCCAATTTTTCATTAGAGTCAAACAAACACGAAATACATAAATCAAATGAGATTCAAAGAAAAAACATTGGCTCCATAACATATTTCTATATAATATGGAACTTGATCATTTGTTAATGAAATTCGAACAGACACAGATGTTTAAATTAATATGGATTAACTCCTATCCACTCCCCTACTTCTTTCTATGGGAATAATGGAGCATCAAAAATGGATCTGCCCTGGGACGGAAGGATTCGAACCTCCGAATAGCGGGACCAAAACCCGTTGCCTTAC